AATAGAGCTTTTCCAGATATTTGTAATTCGTGGTCTAATTAGACAGCATCTTGCTTCGAACATAGGGGTTGCTAAGAGTAAAATTCGGGAAAAGGAGCCAATTGTATGGGAAATACTTCAGGAAGTTATGCAGGGGCATCCGGTATTACTCAATAGAGCGCCGACTCTGCATAGATTAGGCATCCAGGCATTCCAACCCATTTTAGTGGAAGGCCGTGCTATTTGTTTACATCCATTAGTTTGTAAGGGATTCAACGCAGACTTTGATGGGGATCAAATGGCTGTTCATGTACCTTTATTGTTGGAAGCTCAAGCGGAGGCTCGTTTACTTATGTTTTCTCATATGAATCTCCTGTCTCCAGCTATTGGAGATCCCATTTCCGTACCAACCCAAGATATACTTATTGGGCTCTATGTATTAACAAGCGGAAATCGTCGAGGTATTTGTGAAAATAGGTATAATCCATGTAATCGTCAAAATTCGCAAAATCAAAGAATTGCCAACAATAACGAAAAATATACAAAAGAACCTTTTTTTTCTAATTCTTATGGTGCAATTGGTGCTTATCGGCAGAAACGAATCAATTTAGATAGTGCTTTGTGGCTCCGATGGCAACTAGATCAACGCACTATTGCTTCAAGAGAAGCTCCTATCGAAGTTCACTATGAATCTTTGGGTACCTATCATGAGATTTATGAACACTATCTAATAGTAAGAAATATAAAAAAAGAAATTCTTTGTATATACATTCGAACTACTATTGGTCATATTTCTCTTTATCGCGAAATCGAAGAAGCTATACAAGGGTTTTGCCAAGCCTCCTCAGATGGTATCTAATTAAATTAAAGGGATCTAAGCTAAGTAATTCTATGACACCGGCATGAATTCCGAAGTTCTTGAATTCCTATGCGAATCAAGATCGAGAAAAGGAAGTTTTCAATCATTGACTAAAATCCATTGTCGAACCCTACTAAGCGGAATATGGAGGTACTTATGGCCGAGCGGGCCAATCTGGTCTTTCACAATAAAGTGATAGATGGAACTGCCATTAAACGACTTATTAGCAGATTAATAGATCATTTTGGAATGGCATATACATCACACATCCTAGATCAAGTAAAGACTCTGGGTTTCCAGCAAGCCACTGCTACATCCATTTCATTAGGAATTGATGATCTTTTAACAATACCTTCTAAGGGATGGCTAGTCAAAGATGCTGAACAACAAAGTTTGGTTTTGGAAAAACACTATCATTATGGAAATGTACACGCGGTAGAAAAATTACGCCAATCTATTGAGATATGGTATGCTACAAGTGAATATTTGCGACAAGAAATGAATCTTAATTTTAGGATGACGGAACCCTTTAATCCAGTCCATATAATGTCTTTTTCGGGAGCTAGGGGAAATGCATCTCAAGTACACCAATTAGTTGGTATGAGAGGATTAATGTCGGATCCACAAGGACAAATGATTGATTTACCCATTCAAAGCAATTTACGCGAAGGACTGTCTTTAACAGAATATATCATTTCTTGTTATGGAGCCCGAAAAGGGGTTGTCGATACTGCTGTACGAACATCAGATGCTGGATATCTTACGCGTAGACTTGTTGAAGTAGTTCAACATATTGTTGTACGTAGAAAAGATTGTGGCACTACCCGAGGGATCCCTGTGAGTCCTCGAAATGGCATGATGTCGGAAAGAGTTTTTATTCAAACATTAATTGGTCGTGTAATAGCAGACAATATATATATGGGTTTACGATGTATTGCCATTCGAAATCAAGATATTGGGATTGGACTTGCGAATCGATTCATAACCTTTCGAACACAAACAATATGTATTCGAACTCCCTTTACTTGTAAGAGTACGTCTTGGATCTGTCGATTATGTTATGGCCGGAGTTCTACTCACGGCGATCTAGTAGAATTGGGAGAAGCCGTAGGTATTATTGCGGGTCAATCCATTGGGGAGCCAGGTACTCAACTAACATTAAGAACGTTTCATACTGGCGGAGTATTCACAGGTGGTACTGCAGAACATGTACGATCCCCTTCTAATGGAAAAATCAAATTTAATGAGGATTTGGTTCATCCCATACGTACACGTCATGGGCATCCTGCGTTTCTATGTTATATAGACTTGTATGTAACTATTGAGAGTCAAGATATTATACATAATGTGCCTATTCCACACAAAAGTTTCCTTTTAGTTCAAAATGATCAATATGTAGAATCAGAACAAGTGATTGCTGAAATTCGGACGGGCACATACACTTTGAATTTTAAAGAAAAGGTTCGAAAACATATTTATTCCGATTCAGAAGGGGAAATGCACTGGAGTACTCATGTATACCATGCGCCCGAATTTACATACAGTAATGTCCATCTCTTACCAAAAACAAGCCATTTATGGATATTATCAGGATGTTCGTACAGATCCGGTATAGTTCCTTTTTCACTACACAAGGATCAAGACCAAATGAACGTTCATTCT